AATCAAATAAGGGTTTCCTTAGAAAAGGATTCTATCAAAAAAGATTCTATCAAAAAGGATTCTATAAAAACAATTATAACTAGATACGAATAGAAGAAGAAAAAAAGGAAATAAAAAAACATAGTATAGAAAAGATATCCAAAATGATATAGAAATCATTATCCTACCCTTATTTTTTATTTCCTTAATTTAATTGAATTTCATTTGATTAGGGCAAAACCTCTGCCTTTTTTAAAATATCCTGAACAGTTCCTGTAGGTTGAGCACCTTTTTCAAGGAAATAGAGAATAGCGGGAACGTTTAAATAAGTTTGATTCTTGATCGGATCATAAAAACCCACTTTCTGAAGATCTCTTCCTTCTCTTCGGGATCGAACATCAATTGCAACGATTCGATAGACGGCTCATCGGGATAGATGTAGATGAAAAAGAACCCCCCCCCCTAGAACCGTATAGGAAGTTTTCTCCTCGTACGGCTCGAGAAAAAATGATGTTTTGTCTATGGATAAAATTAGAATTAGAATAAATAGAAAATCCGTAAAATGAATTAGTCTATAATATAATTTCAAATTTCAATTTAACTCATAGTCATTTTTATTTAGCTGCGTTGCTGAAAAAAAAATCATTTGTACTCATAACTCAAGTTCAATAATATAATAATTCTCAAATATATTAAAGATTTTTCTTTAAGATATTTTTTTATTGAGTGGTCTTTAACCCACCGTTTTTGTCTCGTTTAAAATTTATTTGGATTCTTTATTTGGATCCGTGAGACAATTGAAGTGGTGTTTCCTTGTTCTGGGATCCTTTATTTTTGTTTTAAATCATTGGGTTTAGACATTACTTCGGTGCTTCTTAATCCTTTCAAAATGGTAGCAACATACCCCTTTTGGGATTTCTTTCTATCAAAGAATCATACCGAGGTTGATTCATGCGCGATACACTGTCGATCGAAAAAGTTTTAGCCGTTCCAACAATTTTGAAAATTTGTTGGAATGGAATCCTTTCGATTTCTATATCGAAGATATACTTACGAAGTTGTTCCAATTTATTAATTGGCATTAACCCTAGATCGTTGCCCCTGAGAAATTAATAAATACTTTCTACTCGAGCTCCATCATGAACTATTTACATTAGAACCCAATAAAAAAAGAAGGGTTCTAGTAGAATAGAACAAACGACGTCGAGCCAAGAGCACCTTCATTCCTATATAAAATGGTGGATGTAACAATAAGAATCCACACCGGATCATGTCCTTCAAGTCGCACGTTGCTTTCTACCACATCGTTTTAAACGAAGTTTTACCATAACATTCCTCTAATTTGGAACCAGTATGGAATTGATTCAATTATGGAATCATGAATAGTCATTGGTTCAGTCGGTACAGAGACATAGTTATTTATATTTAATTTAAAATAGAGAATATCTACACAGATAATAAAGATTTTTCTGAAGAAATTTTAGCAAAATGCCGTCTTTTTTTGTCTGAATAGAACATTTTTCTATAAATCTCTATCTCAAAAAAATATCTAACAGAAATATTAAGAAATCCAAATATAGAAATAACATAACTAACAGAAATCGCACAAATAAAATAAATAAATTCTATTTGACTCTGCCTCTTCAAGTGACTCAATAAGATAGACTGACCATTTTCAACTTCCCAACCTAGAAGGAATCATTACAAATCTTGATAGTTGAAAAAGTTTTATACTTCTACATCATTCTTTGAGTCAAGTTTTACTCCTTTTTATTATCATAAAAAAGCAAGATCTCTGTTTCTTTTCAAATGGAATTGTCAATGATGCAAAGCAAATAAGCTAAATAGATCGAACAATAAAAAGAAATATCATTGTTAAATATTTAAATTTTCATATTTTAGGGATGCAATTTAGTTTTCACAAAAATGGAAACACTATTGTCACTGAAATAGGATAACCATACATACCTATAGGCTAAGCACTTCCTCGTTTTATATGTATTTTCATATTTTTTTAACCTGAGGTTCAGTAATCTTTCTCCAACTATGATCTATGCCCCATTTTCTATGGGTCACAAAAGGGTTCAGTTACTTTTGCATGTCATTTGAACTCGATTTAGTTTGGTTTGTGAAAAAGTCAGATATGATTCCGCAAAGAATAAAAAAAGTCTATCCAAACCTTGAAACAGAACCTTGTTGAACAAAAAAGAAGTATTAGAATACAATGGATATGCTCTGGGACGGAAGGATTCGAACCTCCGAATAGCGGGACCAAAACCCGTTGCCTTACCGCTTGGCTACGCCCCATTTCTATTTTTATTGGATACTTATACTATTAAAGAATAATATTGGTATTAAGTGTTCGTCAATTCCAGTCCAACTATAGAAAATCTTTATTCTTTATAGAATCTATTATAGATTCGTGCTAGGATTTTGGCATGTGTATCTCTAGAATTAATTCAATGGAATTTATTGATCATTACATATAATTCAATTAAGATATTGTATGAAAGTATGATTTCTTCTATTCTCCTTTGAGAATCGGAGGATTTTTGATTGAGCGGAAAAAGAAGGATTTTTTGTCTACCTTACTTTACTTCATTTTTCCTTATATCAATAACTCAATCAAAATGCAATTATCTCGACGAAAAAAATGTCTGTTATGCTTAATATCTTTAGTTTGATCTGTCTTAATTCTGCCCTTTATCCGAGTAGTCTTTTCTTGGCCAAATTGCCCGAAGCCTATGCTTTTTTGAATCCAATCGTAGATTTTATGCCAGTCATACCCCTGTTCTTTTTTCTTTTAGCCTTTGTTTGGCAAGCTGCTGTAAGTTTTCGATAAGATCTTTAATACTATCCTAGAAAATTCATATTTATTCGAGAAAAATTATAACAATTGATAAGATCAAATAAGTCTGACAGTATGAACCTTCGATTCAAACATTGAAATTCTCGGATAGCCACGAGACGCCCTATTTCCTGATTTTAATCCTTTTTACGGCGAAATACCTTATTAGCTTCGGGTACCTTACAATATCTAATTTGGGTATGAAAGTGATTTGTGGTAATCAAAGACTCTTATTACAAATTTCAACTTCATTTGAATTTCTGAACATTCTTTTCTATTTCTAGAATTCTTTTCTTGGTGTCAAAATAGGATATGTGATATAAAAATGGAGGATCTATTGTCTTTTCTCGTTTTTCTTTTTCAAAAAATGATCTTGGAGGTTGTGTAATGCTTACTCTCAAACTTTTCGTTTATACAGTAGTAATATTCTTTGTTTCTCTCTTCATCTTTGGATTCCTATCCAATGATCCAGGACGTAATCCTGGACGTGAAGAATAATTTTTTTGTTTTTTATTGCTTGATTTTATAATTTTCTTAAGATTTTTTTTTAGCTATTCCACACATTTAACAAGGAAAAAATAAAAAGGGGTTTGCAAAATTTGAAAGAAAAAATGGAAACTCATCAACGGAAACGGAAAGAGAGGGATTCGAACCCTCGGTACGAATAACTCGTACAACGGATTAGCAATCCGCCGCTTTCGTCCACTCAGCCATCTCTCCCAATTGAAAAAGATAATTACTATGTTACATTACACATCAAGTAAGGATTAAAGAAAGTATTTCTTTCACATTCTTTATCGTTATTATATAATTAGCAATTCAATTTAGATGCTCGAAAGATCCAAATAGAAAGATAAATAAAGAACACCTTCTTTCTTTTATTTTGTTCGAAGTGCCTTTTGGGCCTGGCCCGGTCAATACCCAGCCAGGCCTTTTTTTGTTCCAATGAATTCCCTTTATTTATAGGCAACATAATAGCCAATTTGGTATCTGTATAAGAATATCCGTTCTGGGGTTTACATATACCTATAATTTTTGTTATAATGGAAATTGAGAAGTATTTTTGATTAAAAAAATAAATTAAGTATGTATCAAAAAATTTTTGCTTATTCTTATGTCATTAGGCAAACCAAAATTTATATTCAAATCCAAGAATAATTCACGAATTGTCAGTCAATAAATAGTTAATGGTTCCCATAAATTTAGGCTTTTTGAGTGAAAATATACATTTGATTTTTCAATATAAAAGTGAGTGGAAGTTTTTGTGTTTTGAGATACTATACAATCAATCTAAGGGGCAGATCAAATACAATCAAAAGGGGAAAAACGGTTTATTTTCTAATTTTTCTAAATTTAGAAAAAAGGATTAAAAAGGGATGCAAGTACAATAAACTCAAGTTTACTAATCCAACTAAAAAAGGGAAATTTTTATCCTATTGTGTATCGTTTTGGCGGCATGGCCGAGTGGTAAGGCGGGGGACTGCAAATCCTTTTTCCCCAGTTCAAATCCGGGTGCCGCCTCATCAACAAACGAATCGAAATCTCTTATTCTGTTCCGCTATTTTTTTATGTTCTGGGGATTTTGTAAAAGATTGGAAATCTTTGAATCTAAAATTCAAAGAAAGATTATAATGGTCGAAGCAAGACTTCCAGATTCTCTTCTACTGCTAATGTAATGTCTATTGATTGGGTCTTGAATTACATTGGATAACCGGCCGAGAATTCCACTACTAGTTAGGAAAGTACTTTCTATACTGTAATCTACATATATAGACTCGCGAGAATCTCTGAGTGTTCAGGCATTCAATCACTATTAGATTGAGATTGGATAGATAATTTACCTTTTATAGAAAAAAAAAAAGCCCAAAACAATTTTTACCCCTCGTCAAGAGTATAATATACTAATACCAACTCCTTCAGAGAGACAATCGGGAAAGGGTACGGATTATAAATCATATAGGAATTTTTAAAATCCATTTATTTGATTGATTCATCAATAGTGTTCGCCCAGAATCCCTTTTTGACTCTGGACCATTCATTCTACTATTATTAGTGAGCAATAATGGAATAATTCTATCATAGAGATAAGGGACATAATTCACATGGATATAGTAAGTCTCGCTTGGGCTGCTTTAATGGTAGTCTTTACTTTTTCCCTTTCACTCGTAGTATGGGGAAGAAGTGGACTTTAGAAGCACTCCTAATTTAGTTGAGAAATGAAAAGGTATCAATTGTTTTATAGATCGTTCTGCAACGCATTCTTTATTTAAATTGAAATAATTTTCAAATAAAAATATCTTCATTTCGAAATTCCATTAGATTCTAGTGGAGAAATGTATTCTATAACAGTAAAACAATTATTTCCGATTCATTGGAAGTTTTCAGATTCATTGGAATTGGAATATAAATATATATATATATAAATGTATGAAAGAAAAGATTGGGTCCTACGTCAATTCCAAATATGGATTAATAACTACATATATTGAATTGAAGATAGAAGCATACCCTTTTTATTAGAAAGTCAAGTACAACTTTATACACTACTATAACACTAATAGAGAGTATGGTAAGTAAGAAAGAAATTTCTTACTTACTATACTCTCGGATCTCATAGAATATCGCCGATTATAGCCCCTTGATTTCAGCAAAAATAGAATACTTTTCTTTTGATTTCTTCAAAGAATTCAGAAGTCGAGTTTCATTTAAAGTAATTAATTAATTATTTTGACTTACTGTTTTTACGTAAATTATAAGTAGAAAAGCAGTAGGAACTAAAATGAACAGTGCAGTAGCAATAAATGCAAGAATATTTACTTCCATAATCTCATCGTTTTTTTTTATTTCACAATACAATAACTCGGGATTTAATCCCATAGAGATGATAAATCTTTCACCTGTCAATTCAATGAATGCATTACCTATCGATGATATTGAATCGGATCAATATCATGAATAACAATATCTGAGCTATTAAATTAATTAGTCGTGGAGAATTAATAGTATATAACATATGAAGATCTTTTATCCATACCGAATCCAAGAGAGGATTCCCGGACCAATCAAAAATTCCTTTATTTATCCTTCTTTTCTGTTCTTTCTTTTCTATAACCTACCTTAGGTCTTCCTTGTAGAACCATCAAATGAAGTATAATCTAACCCGTCCATTTCCATTAACTACAAAACCCCACCAACAAACAATACAAGCGAAGTGGAAAAAGACAGGAATTAGGTTTTAAATTTTAGTGATCCTCTTTTCTTTGGAAGACAAAACAAAGAAGTATGAGAAAGACGAGTCGCGGCAGAAAAGATGAAATATTCTGTCAACTTCACTATTTTAGTTATTTTCATTTTATTTTAGGGTGTGTTCTTTCTTCGAGAGAATCCTGAAAAAAAAAAAAAGAGGGAAACGCCTTCGGAATTCAATTATTCTCTCTGCCCCTTCATTTCACAGAAAATGGAGAGGCGAATTGATGTACTTATTGGATCCGTCGGGACTGACGGGGCTCGAACCCGTAACATCCGCCTTGACAGGGCGGTGCTCTAGCCTATTGAACTACAATCCCAGGGAAATAAGAAGAGACCTAGCAGAAAATTTAGATTCTTTTTTTTATTCTCTTGTCTTGTATCAGGTATTTCTTAAGAACAAGAGGGTTATACCATCTGATAGTAGATTGGCGAATTGTTGGGCCGAGCTGGATTTGAACCAGCGTAGACATATTGCCAACGAATTTACAGTCCGTCCCCATTAACCACTCGGGCATCGACCCAACGCCTAATTCATTTTAGACGTTCCATAATCAACTTCCTTTCGTCTCCCAAGTAGACTTGACAAATACATATCACTTGAAATCAAATATAACATTTGATCTAAAATAGAAAGTCTCTTCTGAGTAGACTAATAGAAGGACTTGACAGGATCACTTGATAGAAAATCCCACTCCTATAGTCTTTAGTCTTGGTATACCCCCAGAGGGACTTGAACCCTCGTTTTCTCCGTGAAAGAGAGAGGTCGTAACCACTGGACCATAGGGGCCTATGCCACCTTCATTCATAAATCAACTAGAAATGGGTAATAAGACAAATACCATAGATAACTAAGGCCACCTTAACTTAATATAACTCAGGCCTAGAGCCGCCTTTAGGATTTAGGTGATGCATAGGATATAAATAAAAGGGAAAAACTCGTTAACTATTCTGAGGATTAATGGTAATCAAACTTTACCATTAAACTATACAATCTTGAAACTTGATTTCATTGGTCTTTCTCGTCTTTATCTTTCTGATTCCCAAAGGGTTATGCGTTGGATCCAAGATCCTTCACTCCGCAGTAGATTCAAGGTGGTTTACCAAACTATGATTTGTTCGGTCAAATTATATTGAGCCCTAAGTCATACTGTCAATTAACGACACGACACGACAGGACAAGAGGGCAATAAAAGAAGAGAGAAGACGGAGATCTAGATTAGCTATACCCGCGTTAATAATAATATAAGTTAATAAATACAACATTCATACAGTTTTCTGGTATTCAATATTGAAGTAGATTAGAATATCTATGCCGTTATTATACATTATAATATAAGAAACTTAATAAGTTTTGATATTATAAATCCCAAAGCATTGTAAGCCTAAGTGGGAGAATTGGGTTTCTAGGACTGTTTTATCAATTC